ATAAATAATATTATAATATTGTATATGCGCAGAAATGTGCTTGGGTGGAGGGGTCCCTAGCTCGAGGCTTTCCTGTTTCCGGGGGGTTTACAGGATTTAATACTAGCCCAGGAGTTTAGGGGGTAGGGGGGTTTACCCCCAAAAACCAAGAGGGGGTCGTATCTTAGATCTTCTAGGAGTAATCACTAACTATTTATGCTCTTGATATCAATTATGCATTTCTTATGATAAGGTCTTTTCACCACGAACAATCTGCACCGCGGAGCAAGGAGATGTTCCACCTTAACATAGGGCTTAGGCCCTGCACTGTGAGATGCCAGTTGAAAAGAAAAAGAGAAAAAAATAACCATGTCCATTAGAATGAACGCCCGGCATGTGGGGTCACGGTCCAAAATGTACTCCACCAACAAGAGATGCCAGGAATAATTCACTGTGAGCAGTACCTTAAACTTATTGTCCCTCACCCTCATTAACCGACGGTACAAGGCTTGACTAATATGTCTTCCTTATCTGCATCTGATTTTGACGTTGGTTTGAGTGTTCGGGGTAAACCCTTGCTCTACTTCGTATTAGTCCCTTATAACTGAAATCGTATTACTAGGCCTTTTTGTGTCAACTTCCATAATTAGAATGTAAACCTTGTTGTTATGCTGATATATGAATGGTTAAATTCGATTAATGTTGATAATACATAGTAATGTCCTAAGTAATTACTATATATGCTTAATGTACATATATGGTGTTAGTACATATATGTACTTACAAAGAATAGTTAAATTCAGAATGCTAGCTTTGGGAGCCAGTGGTGGGAGTTAGAATCTCCCTTCTTTGAAGCAGTAGGGAGGATTTTAACCTCCGGCCGCCGGTTTACAAGACCGGTGCTCTGGCGCTGAGCTACTAGTGCAGGCTAGTTGAAGAAGTTTGTTTTCTACTAGTCCGGCGAGGGGGAGTAAGGCCAAGAAAATAGAAAAATAGATGAGGGAGGCCAGCTGGCCAATGATGATGTAGGGGTGCTCTACAGGCATGCCTCCAATTCAAGTGAGGATCAGAACATCAGCTACCAGGGTTCAGAATAGGAACTGAGAAAGGGGGCGGAAGGTGAGCCCTCGTTGCTTGGAAGTGTGTAGGAAGGGGACCAAAAGTAACACGAGGATCGATGCTAGTAAGGCTAGTACTCCTCCTAGTTTATTGGGAATAGATCGTAAGATGGCATAGGCAAAAAGAAAGTACCATTCTGGCTTGATGTGGGGCGGGGTCACCAGTGGGTTTGCTGGGGTGAAGTTGTCGGGGTCTCCTAAATAGTTGGGGGAGAAGAGAGCGAGGGAGGCAAGTGCAACAAGTATTACGGCGAAGCCAATTAGGTCTTTATACGAGAAGTATGGGTGAAAGGGAATTTTGTCTGCGTCTGAGTTAAGGCCGGTGGGGTTGTTCGACCCAGATTCGTGAAGAAATAGCAAGTGAAGGACTGTAGCTGCTAGTACTACAAAGGGGAAGAGGAAGTGGAAGGCAAAAAACCGAGTAAGTGTCGCATTGTCTACTGAAAAGCCCCCCCAGATTCACTGAACAAGACTATTGCCAACATAAGGGACTGCGGAGAGCAGGTTAGTGATAACGGTGGCCCCCCAAAAAGACATCTGTCCTCAGGGGAGTACATAGCCAACGAAGGCGGTTATTATTACAAGTAGTAGGAGTACTACTCCAATCACCCAGGTTTCTTTGTAGAGGTAAGAGCCGTAGTATAGGCCGCGGCCGACGTGAAGGTAAAGGCAGATAAAAAAGAAAGAAGCGCCGTTGGCATGCATGTTTCGGATGAGTCAGCCGAAGTTAACATCACGGCAGATGTGGGCAACAGATGAAAAAGCAGTGGCGATGTCCGAGGTGTAGTGTATTGCTAAAAAGAGGCCAGTTAGGATTTGAGCAATAAGGCATACCCCGAGCAAAGACCCGAAGTTCCATCAGGCAGAAATGTTTGAGGGGGCAGGAAGGTCTACAAGTGCGCCATTTGCAATTTTAAGGAGGGGGTGCGTTTTTCGTAGGCTGGTCATTAAGGTTTCCTGTAGTTGAATAACAACGGTGGTTTTTCAAGCCATTAGTCCTGGTTAGATTCCTGGTGGGAATGATGACTTATGTGATATGTATTCTTATGTTGGGGCTGGTTCTCGGGCTGGTTGTGATCGCTTCAAACCCCTCCCCCTACTTTGGGGCACTGGGGCTGGTTGTGGTGTCTGGCATGGGTTGTGGGGTCCTTGTAGGGCACGGTGCCCCCTTTCTGTCCTTGGTGCTGTTTCTAATCTATTTGGGGGGCATGCTCGTGGTGTTTGCTTATTCGGCAGCTTTAGCTGCTGAGCCATACCCTGAGACACTGGGCAGCCGTCCTGTCGCATTCAATGTTGGGGGGTACTTGCTGGGGGTCGGGTTGGCAGGGAGTTTCTTTTGAGGTGGGTGGTATATGGACATGTGGCTGGTGGTTGACGAGCTGGCTGAGGTCTCGCTATTGCGGGCAGATGTCGGAGGAGTTGCGGTAATGTACCAGATGGGAGGGCCCATGCTGGTACTAACTGCGTGGGCTCTCTTATTGGCGCTGCTTGTGGTTTTGGAGGTGTGCCGAGGGTCCAGCCGGGGCTCGTTACGGGCTGTCTAAAGGGGTGCAATCAGGAGGGTAAAAAAGGCTGTGATAAAAAAGAATGCAAGGAACGTCTTAACCACACCTCGCTGGGCATTGCTAATAGTGGTGACTAGGGGGAGGTTCATGCTGTGAACAGCTTTTGGTCCTGTCTTCTCCAGCCATGTTTGGTCCACCATCTGTGCCGCAATAAATTGGCCCAAGAATAGGTTAATTTTAGGGGGGAGACGGTGAACGATGTTCGGGAAAAATCCTAGCATGTTTGAAAAGTGGTGGGTGTGAAGGTTGGGGGTTTGCGTGAGTTGTTTGCTGGTGAGGTTGGCCAATTCTAGCGCTGTAAAAAGGCCAAGGAGGGTTACGATAATTGCGGCCAGCTTTAGGAGGGGGGGTATCGTTATCACGCAAGTTTTTGGGAGGATGATGTTTGATGTAATTAAGAGTCCGGCAAAGATGCTTCCTCAGGCAAGCCGTTTGATGGGGTTAATAACCGCTGGGTTGTTTTCATTGATTGGGGAGATAGCGTTGAATCGAGGGTGGCCCATCGAGACGAAAAAGACCACGCGTAGGCTGTAAACTGCCGTGAAAGAAGTGGCGAGGAGAGTGAGGGCGAGGGCTCAGGCATTGATGTAGGAGGTGTTGAGGGCTTCAATAATAGCATCTTTAGAGAAGAACCCGGCAAGAAAGGGGGTGCCCGTCAGGGCAAGGCTGCCCACTGTTAGGCAGGAGGAGGTGAAAGGAGTCAGGTGGTGTATCCCTCCCATCTTACGAATGTCCTGCTCATCATTGAGGCTGTGGATGATGGACCCAGAGCACAAAAACAGTATGGCTTTGAAGAATGCGTGTGTGCAGATGTGAAGGAATGCTAGCTGGGGCTGATTTAGCCCGATGGTGACCATCATAAGGCCCAGCTGACTAGATGTTGAAAAGGCTACAATTTTTTTGATGTCATTTTGAGTTAAAGCACAGGTAGCTGTGAAAAGTGTGGTTAGGGCTCCTAAACAGAGGCAAATTGTGAGTGCTGTGGGGTTGTTCTCTATGAGCGGGCTCATTCGGATCAACAAAAAGATGCCCGCAACAACCATAGTGCTCGAGTGAAGTAGGGCAGATACCGGTGTAGGGCCCTCCATAGCAGAGGGTAGTCAAGGGTGAAGTCCGAACTGCGCCGACTTCCCAGTGGCAGCAATGATGAGCCCAACCAATGGGTATGTGAGGTCCATTGTTTGAGAAACAGAAAATATTTGTTGAAATTCTCACGAGTTGAGGTTGGTGGCCATTCAGGCTATTGCAAAGATGAGCCCGATGTCCCCAACACGGTTATACAGGACAGCCTGAAGAGCGGCAGTGTTTGCATCTGCTCGGCCATACCATCAGCCGATGAGCAAGAAGGACATGATGCCTACCCCCTCCCACCCAATGAAAATCTGGAACATGTTGTTGGCCGTGACAAGGATAATCATGGCAACCAAAAAGGTGAGGAGGTACTTGAAGAACCGGCTTATGTACGGGTCAGAGTGTATGTACCAAGAGGCAAATTCTAGAATGGACCAGGTCACGTATAGCGCAATGGGAGTAAAAATAATAGAGTAAAAGTCGAACTTAAGGCTGATGTTGATGTCATAGGTTAGTGTGTTTATCCAAGACCAGGTGGTAACCACTGTTTCTGCCCCCTCTGACATAAACAAGAACAGTGGCAGAAGGCTGACAAAAAATGCGAGCTTAACGGCAGTCTTAGCATGGGAGAGGGCCCACCCTGGGGTCTTTGGGGCGGGGGCCAGTGTTGTAAATAGGGGAAAAGTAAGCATAGAGAAGATTACAAGCAAGCTAGAGGCCATTATAAGAGAAGTGGGGTGCATAGCTTTTACTTGGATTTGCACCAAGAGTTTTTGGTTCCTAAGACCAATGGATGAGCTGTTATCCTTTAAAAGCAGGCGAGGGAGCTCCGGAATCCAACCGAGGGGGACGAGGATTAGCAGTCTTCGTTGCTAGCAGGCCTCTCTCGGTGGACAAGAGGGGTTTAACCTCTATTTTTAGAATCACAATCTAATGTCTTGGTTAAACTATGCCCACACTAGGCCCACCCTCAGATCAGCTCGGGTTTCAGAACTAGTAAGAGAAGGGGCAGAAGGTGAAGAGCGAGCAGTAGGTGCTCTCGGGTGTGAGTGGGGTCTAGGGCGGTCATGTGGGCGGGGGTGGGACCACGCTGGGTCATAAGGAACATGTACAACGAGTAGCCGGCGGTGATAAGGGTCCCGGCCCCCGTTAGCGCAAGGGTGAACCATGACCAGCTAAACAGGGAGGTGATGATTATGAGCTCTCCCATGAGATTGGGCAGAGGCGGTAGGGCAAGATTTGCTAGGCTTGCGACAAACCATCAAGTGGTCATAAGAGGGAGAACCATCTGCATCCCTCGGGCTAGTACCATCGTTCGGGTGTGGGTTCGCTCATAGTTGGTGTTGGCTAAACAAAATAGTGCGGAGGAGGTAAGTCCATGGGCAATCATAAGAATCAAAGCCCCGGTAAGCCCTCAGGGGGTCTGGATCAGGATGCCTCCTGCTACCAGTCCCATGTGTCCGACAGAAGAGTAGGCAATGAGCGACTTTAGGTCGGTTTGACGCAGGCAAATTGACCCAGTTATTACAACCCCTCAGAGAGCGAGAATAATGAAAGGGTAGGCTAATTGTTGGGTGAGCGGCTCTAGTATGATTATGACCCGGACCATGCCGTAGCCCCCAAGCTTCAGTAGGACTGCAGCGAGAGTTATGGAGCCTGCGATGGGGGCCTCTACATGAGCCTTTGGTAGTCAGAGGTGCATGCCATACAGTGGCATCTTAACTAGGAAGGCAATTAAGCAGCTTGCCCATCAAAACTTGTCCGCTGTAGAGAGAAGGGGGAAAGCCGGGACATACTGTAGTGTAATAAGAGAGAGGGCCCCTATTGAGTTTTGTAGAAGCAGCAGTGCAACAAGCAACGGGAGAGACCCGGCCAGGGTGTAGAATAAGAAGTATGTCCCTGCATTGAGGCGCTCTGTTTGATTTCCCCACCGGGTAATAAGGATAAGTGTTGGAACTAGGGTTGCTTCAAATATTACATAGAACATGATGACCTCCGTGGCGGAGAATGCCAGGATCAAGAAGACCTGAAGTGAAGTGAGAATAGACAGGTACAGGCGCTGGTGGTTTGGGGGGGAGGGTGATAAGTGGTTCTGGCTTGCCAGGATCATGAGCGGGAGGAGCCAGCATGTTAGAACTAGCAGGGGGGTGGAAAGTTGGTCGAGCCCCATGAAGCTATTAAGAGAAGACCAGCCGGCCTCAAAGGCATTGCTTAGTCAAGAAAGACTTGCAGCGGCGATGACCAGGCTGAGGGCAAGAGTGGCAGGTCACACCTGTTTAGTGGGGGCTAGTCAGGTTGTTGGGATAAGCATAATTGTCGGGATTAAGACTTTTAGCATTGAAGAAGGTTTAGGTTTTGTAGCCGATCTGTGCCGTGGGTGCGGGCGGTGGCGACTAGTAAAGCTAGGCCAGCACTGGCTTCACATGCAGAGAAAGCTAGAAGCAATATGGGGGAGGCTGAAAAGCCCGTAGTTCCCGTTTGCATGGCCCAAAGGGATAGGGCAATAAAAAGAGATAGCATTATACCCTCTAAGCACAGTAGAGCAGAAAGCAGGTGGGTGCGGTGAAAAGCAAGGCCTGCTAGCCCTAGAATGAAAGCAGTTGAAAAGGTGAAGTGTGCGGGGGTCATTAGGCAGTTATGGACTTTAACCACAGGCTTTTGAGCCGAAATCAAATATTTTAATTAAAATAACTGCCTATTCGGCTCATTCAAGGCCCCCCTGAAGTCACTCGTAAATTAAGCCTAGGGTGAGAAGGAATACGACTAAGGTGGCCCAAAAGAAGGTTGTTTGGGGGTGTGGGAGTTGGTCTCCCCAGGGGAGGGGCAGTAAGAGTGCAATTTCTAGGTCAAAGAGGAGGAACAAGATGGCGACCAGGAAAAATCGCATTGAGAAAGGAAGGCGGGCCGACCCGAGGGGGTCGAATCCGCACTCGTAGGGGGAAAGCTTCTCCTGGTCGGGGTTCATTAGGGGGAGTCAGAAAGACACTGCTGCAAGAATGGTGGATAGCAAAATGGCAATCGTAATTACGGTTATAGTTAGGTTCATTATCTTTCCTTGGATTTTAACCAAGACCCGGTGATTGGAAGTCACTTATACTATCGTTGGTACTAGAAAGATAGGATCCTCATCAGTAGATGGAGATGTACAGGAAAAGTCAGACGACGTCAACAAAGTGTCAGTATCAAGCCGCTGCTTCAAATCCAAAGTGGTGTTCAGTAGTAAAGTGGTAGTTAATCTGTCGTAGTAAGCAGACAGCTAAGAAGGAGGTCCCGATTAGTACGTGAAGCCCGTGGAATCCAGTGGCTACAAAGAAGGTAGAGCCGTAGACACCGTCTGCAATCGTAAATGGGGCTTCGTAGTACTCAAGCCCTTGTAGAAAGGTGAAGTAGCCACCTAGTATAATAGTGAGGGCCAGACTTTGGATTGTCTGTTTCCGCTCCCCTTCCATAATGCTGTGGTGGGCCCATGTGACAGTTACACCAGAGGCTAGTAATACCGCTGTGTTGAGTAGTGGCACAGTGAATGGGTCCAGGGGGGTGATACCTGAGGGGGGCCAGCACCCTCCAATTTCAGGACTTGGAGCAAGGCTAGCGTGGAAGAAAGCCCAAAAGAAGCCCAAGAAGAAAAACACTTCTGATGTGATAAATAGAATTATGCCGTATCGAAGGCCCTTTTGTACAGGGGGAGTGTGGTGGCCCTGGTATGTCCCCTCTCGAACAATGTCTCGCCATCACTGGTATATCGTAAGAAGCAGTAAGACAGTGCCCAGGGTTATTAAGGTGGTAGAGTTGTAGTGGAATCAGATGGCTGTGCCAGATGTTATTAGAAGCGCGGCAGTCGCTCCCGTTAGGGGCCAGGGGCTGGGGTCTACTATGTGGAATGCATGTGCTTGGTGGGTCATTAAACGTTTTCTTGTAGGTACAGGCTCATAAGTAGTACGAAAACATAGGCCTGAATCATTGCGACAGCAACCTCTAGCACTGTTAAGAGGAGCAGGACCACAGAGGTGAGGATAGCGACGGCGGGCATAAGGGGTAGTAAAACGAAAGCAGCAGTGGCAATTAATTGCATTAGCAGGTGGCCTGCCGTTAGGTTGGCGGTTAGTCGCACTCCAAGGGCAAGTGGGCGAATGAATAGACTGATGGTCTCGATGATGATAAGAACAGGAATGAGGGGCACTGGGGTGCCTTCTGGCAGCAGGTGTCCAAGTGCGGCTGTGGGTTGATTGCGGAGGCCAATAAGTACGGTTGCAAGTCACAGGGGCACTGCCAAGCCCATATTTAATGAAAGCTGGGTCGTGGGGGTAAACGTGTAGGGGAGGAGCCCTAGCATGTTCAGTGAAATAAGGAATACTATTAGAGATGCTAGTACAAGCGCTCATTTGTGGCCCCCTGCATTAATGGGCATAAGAAGCTGTGATGTAAACCGGTTGATAAAGAAGCTTTGAAGGGTGAGGAAGCGACTGTTAAGTCACCGGGGGGCAGGGTTTGGGAAAAGAAGTCAGGGGAGGAGAAATGCAAGGGCCATTAGGGGAATGCCGAATAGAGAAGGGCTTATAAACTGGTCGAAGAAGCTTGCTATCATGGTCAGGCTCAGGATTCTGTTTTAGGGGTTTGGGCGCTCTGTGTGGCGGGCTCATTTGGGAAGGTGTGGTTTAGTACTTTTGGTACGACGATGATGAGAAAGACAAGTCAAGAGAATATAAAAATTGCAAATCAGGGGGACGGGTTTAGCTGGGGCATGTCACTAAGGGTGGTTGGTAAGCACCAATCTTCAGCTTAAAAGGCTGACGCTGTGGGCCGGTTTAGCTTCTTAGTGAGGCGTCTTCGAGTATTAGGGTGGACCAGTCTTGGAAGTGTTTGAGTGGGACGGCTTCTACGACGATAGGCATAAAGCTATGATTTGCTCCACAGATCTCTGAGCACTGACCATAGAAGATTCCTGGCCGAGAGGCGATAAAGGCTGTCTGGTTCAGGCGCCCAGGTACGGCGTCTATTTTAACTCCGAGGGAGGGAACTGCTCAGGAGTGCAGGACATCTTCTGCTGTTACAAGCACTCGAATGGGGGCTTCGGTGGGGAGTACCATTCGGTGGTCAACTTCTAGGAGTCGGAATTGCCCGGGGGTAAGATCTTGTGTTGGGACCATGTAGGAGTCGAAAGCAATCTCTTGGTAGTCAGTGTACTCGTAGCTTCAGTATCATTGGTGTCCGATTGCTTTGACTGTGAGGTGGGGGTTGTTGATCTCATCCATCAGGTAAAGGATGCGTAGAGATGGGAGGGCGATCAGAATGAGGATGATAGCGGGGAGGATGGTTCAGATAATTTCGATCTCTTGGGAGTCTAGGATATACATGTTTGTTAGCTTGGTTGAAACCATGGCCACAATGATGTAAAGTACGAGGGTGCTGATAAGAAAGACAATTATAAGGGCGTGGTCGTGGAAGTGGAGAAGTTCTTCTATTACAGGGGAGGCTGCGTCTTGGAATCCTAGTTGTGCGGGGTGGGCCATGTCTAAGATACGTGGGGGTCTAACCCACAATTTTGCCTTGACAAGGCAGGGTACTTGTTATACTAGCATCTTATTAAGAAAGTGACAGAGTGGTCATGTGATTGGCTTGAAACTAGTTTACGGGGGTTCGATTCCTCCCTTTCTCGTTAGTGTGATGCTTTTACTTGAACGAAGGCAGGCTCCTCGAATGTGTGGTATGGTGGCGGGCAGCCGTGAAGTCATTCGATGTTGGTTGCTGTTAATTCTACGGCAGATACAACTCGTTTAGCGGCAAAAGCTTCTCATAGAATGAACAGGAACATGATGACAGCTGTAAGAGAAATAAGTGAGCCTAGAGAAGAAACTGTGTTTCATAGCGCGTAGGCGTCTGGGTAGTCAGAGTATCGGCGTGGCATACCAGCTAGGCCGAGGAAGTGTTGAGGGAAGAAAGTTAGGTTAACTCCAATAAACATGACCCCGAAGTGGATTTTAGACCATGTGCTGTGCAGTGTAAAGCCTGTAAGCAGGGGGAATCAGTGGACGAACCCGGCCATGATGGCAAATACGGCACCCATAGAGAGAACGTAGTGGAAGTGGGCTACGACATAGTATGTATCATGAAGTGTGATGTCGAGCGATGAGTTAGCTAGGACGATGCCCGTTAGTCCCCCAACAGTGAACAAGAAGATGAAGCCGAGTGATCAGAGAAGTGGGGTCTCTCATTTGATGGCCCCACCATGAAGTGTCGCAAGCCAGCTGAATACTTTTACGCCCGTTGGGATGGCGATAATCATTGTAGCAGAAGTGAAGTATGCTCGTGTGTCTACATCCATGCCTACTGTAAACATGTGGTGGGCCCATACAATAAAGCCTAGCAGGCCGATAGCCATCATTGCTCACACCATGCCCATGTAGCCAAATGGTTCTTTTTTGCCGGCGTAGTAGGCAACGATGTGCGAGATTATTCCGAAACCAGGGAGGATTAAAATGTATACCTCGGGGTGCCCAAAGAATCAAAAGAGGTGTTGGTACAGGATGGGGTCTCCTCCTCCGGCCGGGTCAAAGAAGGTGGTGTTTAGGTTTCGGTCGGTGAGGAGTATCGTGATGCCGGCGGCGAGCACTGGGAGAGACAGGAGCAGCAGGACAGCTGTGATGAGAACAGACCACACGAACAACGGGGTCTGATATTGGGAGATTGCAGGGGGTTTCATGTTGATGATGGTTGTAATAAAGTTAATAGCACCTAGAATTGAAGAAATGCCTGCCAAATGCAGAGAGAAGATCGTAAGGTCTACTGACGCCCCAGCGTGGGCCAGGTTGCCAGATAGGGGAGGATAAACGGTTCACCCCGTACCTGCCCCGGCTTCAACCCCAGAGGATGCGAGGAGGAGAAGAAAAGAAGGGGGCAGAAGTCAAAAGCTTATGTTGTTTATTCGTGGGAAAGCCATGTCGGGGGCCCCAATCATGAGTGGGATGAGCCAATTGCCGAACCCTCCAATCATAATCGGTATCACTATAAAAAAGATTATTACGAAGGCGTGAGCTGTTACGATTACGTTGTAGATTTGATCGTCACCGAGGAGAGCGCCAGGTTGGCTAAGTTCTGCACGGATCAGCAAGCTAAGGGCTGTTCCAACTATCCCAGCCCAAGCACCGAATACTAAATAAAGGGTGCCAATATCTTTGTGATTTGTCGAGAAAAATCAGCGGGTGATTGCCACAGGTAAAATGGCTGAGAGCCTAAGCGGTGGTTTGTAGCCCCATGTACAGAGGTTTAAATCCTCTTTTTACCAAGCCTTGGGGTGTAAGCACGCAAGATTGCAAATCTTGAGATGCAGATTGACGTCTGCCGGGGCTTCCCCCGCCTCCGCCCCCGAACAGGCGGGGGAAGGGTAGACGAATGCTCGCTGGTTTGGGCGCTTAGCTGTTAACTAAGATTTTGTAGGATCGAGGCCTTCTCGTCTAGAAAGGCTTTAGCTTAATTAAAGTGTCTGTTTTGCATACAGAAGATGTGGGTTAGTGTCCTGCAAGTCTTATCAGGGGCTGGAAGATTTTCACTTCCGCTTAAAGCTTTGAAGGCTCTTGGTCTGGTGCTAGCCTAAGCCCCTAGGTGGTGTAAATAAGGGCACTGATCGCGGGGGCCACGGGGAGGAGCAGGGTGGCTGTAAGGGTCGTGATTGCTATCGGCATGGTTTGCTTGCGTGAGGGGAGACGCCATAGGGCTGTGGCCGTCAGGGTGTTGGGGGATAGTGTAAGGGTTATCGCATAGGAAAGGCGCAGGTAGAAGTAAACACTGAGTAGTGCGGTAAAAGCGGCTAGTCCCGCCGTGAGGGGAAGGTGTTGCTTGGTGAGCTCCTGAAGGATAAGCCACTTGGGAAGAAAGCCAGTCATCGGGGGCAGGCCCGCTAGGGAGAGAAGCAGTAAGGGGGCGGCGGCTGTGACAATGGGTGCTTTAGCTCAAGATGTGGCAAGAGAGTTCATGGTGGTGGAGCTGTTGAAGGTTAGCACTATGAAAGTAGCCAGGGTCATTAGTAGGTAGGTGCCCAAGGCAAGAAGGGTTAACGAGGGGTCAAACTGAAGAATGAGGATCATCCAGCCTAGGTGTGCAATGGAGGAATATGCAAGAATCTTGCGTAGCTGGGTTTGGTTTAGGCCCCCCCAACCCCCCACAAGGGTCGAAAGAAGGCCTAGTACAATGAGAAGCTGCGGGTGGGGGGTCGGGATCTGCACTATAAGTGCAAGAGGGGCGACCTTTTGCCAAGTGGACAGGACCAGGCCTGTTGGGAGATCTAGGCCCTGAAGTACCTCAGGAAGTCATGTGTGCAGGGGGGCTAGCCCTAGTTTAAGAGCCAGGGCCAGGATTATAAGTGTTGTGGGGAGGGGGTGGGTTATCAGTTGGATGTCCCATTGTCCAGTAAGTCATGCGTTTGTAACACTAGCAAATAGAAGTGTGGCAGCAGCAGTTGCTTGGGTGAGAAAGTACTTAGTAGCTGCTTCAATTGCCCGTGGGTGGTGCTGGTGGGTCATCAAGGGGATGATGGCAAGAGTGTTGATCTCTAGCCCCATTCAGGCTAACAGTCAGTGGGAGCTTGTAATAGTAATTCCAGTGCCCAGCAGCAGGCCAAACAGTAGGAGGGCTAAAATGTACGGGTTCATTAGCAAAGGAAGGGGTTTAACCAACATGTTTGGGGTATGGGCCCAAAAGCTTTTTTAGCTGACCTTACTAGGAAGTGGTGTAGTGGAAGCACTAAGAGTTTTGATCTCTTCAGGTAGGGTTCGAGTCCCTTCTTTCTAAGGAGTTGGAGGGGCTTTAACCCTCATAAGTCACTCTATCAAAGTGGCCCTTTTTCAGGCACAGCTCCCTTACATTTGAGGGGGGAGGCCGGCAAAGGCTAGGGGAAGCGAGAGGTGTCAGACAACCAGGGCCAGCGTGAGGGGCAAGAAGCTTTTCCAGAGAAGGTGTATAAGCTGATCATATCGAAACCGGGGGTATGACGCCCGGACCCAGAGAAACACACCTGACAGTAGTGCTGCTTTGGCCATCAGGTTAATTGCGGTAAGCTCCGGGAGGTGGGGAATGTGAGAGGCCCCGAAGAATAATACCGCAGAGAGGGTGTTTATCAGAAGGATGTTTGCATATTCTGCTAAAAAGAAAAGAGCAAAAGGGCCTCCTGCATACTCGACGTTAAACCCAGAAACTAGCTCAGACTCGCCTTCTGTCAGATCGAAGGGGGCACGGTTGGTCTCTGCAATGGTGGTGATGTATCATATGGCTGCAAGAGGCCAAGCAGGGATGACCAGCCAGATGCTTTCCTGGGCGATAGTGAACATTTGAAGGGTGAAACCCCCAGTTAGGATGGTTGCGCTCAGCAGGATTAATCCGAGGCTCACCTCGTATGAGATGGTTTGGGCGACTGCTCGCAGGGCGCCAATGAGCGCGTATTTGGAGTTAGAGGCCCAGCCCGAGCCAAGGATGGAGTATACTGCAAGGCTTGAAAGGGCTATAATAAACAGAATGGATAGATTAAAATCCACTACAGGGTGGGGCATGGGGATGGGGGCCCATAGGGTGAGGGCCAAGGTGAGGGCAAGCAGGGGGGCAAGAATGAATAGAACGGGTGAAGCGGCGGAAGGCCGTACTGGCTCTTTAATGAACAGCTTCACACCATCTGCAACAGGCTGAAGTAAGCCATAGGGCCCAACTACGTTTGGGCCTTTTCGTAGCTGCATGTAACCAAGAACCTTTCGCTCTAGGAGGGTCAAAAATGCAACTGCCAGCAGGACGGGGAGGATGTAGGTAATGGGGTTGATGATGTGGGTTAAAATAAGTGATAGCATAGTTAAGGAGAGGATTTGAACCTCTGTTCAAAGGGCTTAGGCCTTTTGCATATCTCCGGGCTCTGCCACCTTAACTTGCCTTTTTCTCAGGCAGGCGGAGATGCCCTCTTACCTGTTTTAGCTGTCTTCAGCAGGTAGGGGTGGGGCATACCTGTGGCATGGGCCCCCCTTTTTCGGTCCTTTCGTACTAGAAAAAAGCACTCATAGATAGAAACTGACCTGGATTTCTCCGGTCTGAACTCAGATCACGTAGGACTTTAATCGTTGAACAAACGAACCCTTAATAGCGGCTGCACCATTAGGGGGTCCTGATCCAACATCGAGGTCGTAAACCCCCTTGTCGATATGGGCTCTGAAAGGGGATTGCGCTGTTATCCCTAGGGTAACTCGGTCCGTTGATCGGTAATACCGGATCTTTTTGGTCAGATATTCTGTTTACTAGAGCTGTGGCTCTGGTTTTGAGGAGCAGGTCCTGTTCCACGTGGGGGATTTTTGTTCCCCCGCGGTCGCCCCAACCAAAGACAAAAGGGCAGGTACTAACTTGGTTGTGTCTGTTTACCCAGGGGTCTTAACGTTTGCTGCCTTGTGTCTTAAGCTCCATAGGGTCTTCTCGTCTTATGGTTTTATTCCCGCTTCTGCACGGAAAGATCAATTTCATTGACTGGGGAAAGGAGACAGCTTAGCCCTCGTTATGCCATTCATACAGGTCTTCATTTAAAAGACAAGTGATTACGCTACCTTTGCACGGTCAAAATACCGCGGCCGTTAAACTTGTGGTCACAGGGCAGGCGGGACCTCTTATTCTTGTGTTACAAGAGGCGATGTTTTTGGTAAACAGGCGAGGCCAGTGTTTGCCGAGTTCCTTCTTTTCCTTTTAGTCTTTCCACGGGCACACCTGTGTGGGGTAAACGCTGGTGCTTGAGAGATTTTCTTGTTTAGTCTGGGGTGTCTCAGGGCCCTCTTTTTATTGGGGGCGTTAATTTCCAGTGGGGGTTCGTTCTGGTGTAAGCAGGTGCTGTGGAGAGGGGCTTGCCCTCTTATTACTCATGTCAGCAGTGTCTCTCTCATGTATGCATGAGAAGGCCTACTAGTTTTGAGGGGTTTAAGATGGGGTCGTCGAAATCTGAGGGGGGAGAGGCACTTGAGCTTTAACGCTTTCTGAAAGGGTGGCTGCTTTTAGGCCCACCTAGGTGCACTTCCTTGTTTCTTATAATCTTTAGCCGTCTCAAAAAGTTGTGTCTTTTTTCATAGGGGCTGTCCCCCCTTTGAATAACTCTTTTGGTTTCTTTTACTCGTTTCAAGGGGTCCAAGGTTGAGGGGAGAAGTCAAAAGGCTGAACTCATATCCATTTTGTAGGCAACCAGCTATAACTAAGCTCGGTAGGTCTGTCACCTCTACTCGAAGGTCTTCCCACTCTTTTGCCACAGAGACGGGTTTGCCCTAAAAGGCTGCCTTGAAGTAGCTCGCTTAGTTTCGGGGTGTCGAACTAAAGGTCACTTTGCTCGGGGGTACTAGCTAACTCATGATGCAAAAGGTACGAGGGGTTGTCTCTGCTTCTTTGCTCTTTACTGGGTTTTTTCATTACTCTTTCAGCTTTCCCTTGCGGTACTTTTTCTATAGCGCCTTTGTCCTTTTCTGTCGCCCATACTAGGGGGGTAAAATGGTTTGTTTTATACATTTTGTGTCGTTGGGTGTATTAATGGTGTTTGTTGCATTTGGATGGTGGGCTAGCTGTTAGGAGCGGGCTCAGCGCGGCCCGATTTGCACGGGCATCTTCTCGGTGTAAGGGAGATGCTATTCTATTTTAGCTACGCCCTGGTTTGTCCAAGTGCACCTTCCGGTACACTTACCATGTTACGACTTGCCTCCCCTTTGTTTATTTGTTTGTTTATTTACTTGGTTTTTGGCACTTGGGGAGAGTGACGGGCGGTGTGTGCGCGCTTCAGGGCCGGTTTCAGAGGGGCACTCTATTGCCCTCTTACTGCTAAATCCTCCTTCGGATAGGTGTTTCAAATCATCGTTCGTTTTCACTGGGCCAGTGAATGTAGCCCATTTCTTCCCCCCTCATACGCTACACCTCGACCTGACGTTTTAGGTTGTACCAATTGCGCTCACTATTAGTCCTTCATAGGGTAAGCTGACGACGGCGGTATATAGGCGGGGAGAACAAGAGGGGGTGAGGTTTAACGGGGGTTATCGGTTCTAGAACAGGCTCCTCTAGGGGGGTCTAAAGCACCGCCAAGTCCTTTGGGTTTTAAGCTGGGGCTCGTAGTTCCCTGGCAAGCGAGGTGGTGTAGGTTAGTCACTTTTGTTTACGGCTAGGCATAGTGGGGTATCTAATCCCAGTTTGTTTCCTAGCTTTCGTGGGGTCATACCATTTAAAGCTACTTTCGTAAAAGGGCCTCCTGTCTTCGAGAGCATATAACAGCTTAGAAGGTGTTTTGCTTTAGTGTAATACTGTAAATTAACCACATTTTACGCCGGCATCCATCAACTTGGGCCTCTCGTATAACCGCGGTGGCTGGCACGAGTTTTACCGGCCCTCTTGATCTTGACTAAGTCAAGTTTTCACTCATAGCTTAATGTTTATTACTGCTGAGCTCCCTTGGGGGTGTGGCTAAGCAAGGAATTGTGGGCTGCTTAATAGCGTGCCTAACTCCAGCTCCTTTTTTTCGGTAGGAAAAATGCAGGGCATTCTCACAGGGGCGCGGATACTTGCATGTATAAATTTGATCAAAATTGATGGTAAAGTCAGGACCAAGCTTTTGTGCCTGCGGAACTTTCTAGGGTCCATCTTGACATCTTCAGTGTCATGCTTTAGTTAAGCTACGCTAGC